GCTTCGCGACTCCATAATCCAACTTTTCAATTTCGAATTGAACCTTGGATAGAAATCACGAGAATGTATATTCCTCCTCAAATCTGTCATTGAGAGGGAAAGGATTCACTCCTTTTTAGAAAGAAAGTTTTTGCTAGGAATATTTATCAACCGAAAGACCCCTTAACTACTTCAGCTGTTAATAGAACGAATCACACTTTTACCACTAAACTATACCCGCTACAATGTAATTATTGTCTAGGAATGGGCCCTTTGTCGAACAAAAGAATCTCGCGTAATCAAGATAGGATCAAAACAGAATCACGAAATTCGCGTGTTGACGCGTTTCGCAGGGAGAGCTTGACTTCATGAGATAGGAAAACAGGGTTTCTTTCCATTTTAAATAATAAAAAAAGAAATTGTGTAAGAATTTGTAGCTGTCTATTATCTATTTTCAACTTTTCCATCCTCTCAATCTCAAGCAAAGATATTTTTTTTCTCAAAAATAGAGGGAGAGTGTGAGTCTTATCTTTTTTTGAAGACGGGCTTTTCCCTATTTATTTTTATTTGATTCAATTACTCGATTTTATGAATTCAGGCCAAGTAATTGGATCTAGTAAACAAGAAGAGAAGAAAATCTTCGTTTTTTTTATTTTGGGGTTCAAATAAAGTTTGTCCCTTGAAGAAATAACTAAGTTTTAGTATAAATAAGTTTCTTCTATTAATTAAGTATGCTAAGTATGATCAAACCTTTTTATTTTTGTACAAACCGAAAAAGGGAAAAGAAAGAATTAATACTAAGAAATGACACTTCTATCATCTATCAGAGGAGCAGAAATACCCCGTTATTTTCTATTCCGATTATTTATTGTTGCTTCACTTCAATAACAAGTTTTTTCAAATCTAATAAATCACTGGATCTATGATTCAGTGGAATAAAACAAGAAAGCAATGGCCTGGCCTGATCAGTACCTAGCCAGGCCGGGGGATCAAAAAATATTTCAGACGAAAGGAAGCTTCTTTCCTTTTTTTCTATGGGAAATATCCTCGGTATTGAAATAAAATTCGAATGAAATTAGTAATCAAATAAATCTCTATCTAAATTAGGATCTAATGAGTCTCTATAGTATAGAATTAAAAAGAAAGATTAAATGAAATCATTAAATAAAGAAAGACTTTTTTTTTATTTAATGCATAATCATACCAGGGTAATTCTCCTTTTTCAAGTAGGAGAGATGGCTGAGTGGACGAAAGCGGCGGATTGCTAATCTGTTGTACGACTTATTCGTACCGAGGGTTCGAATCCCTCTCTTTCCGTCTCCTCTGATGACTTGATATTTGCCTTTCAAAATATAAAATCCGAACTATTTTCTCTTATTTTATCATAATTCAATGTCTAGAATAGTGAAAATCATAACAAAATTGGGAAATTGAGCAAGGAAAAAAAACCGCCTTTTTTATTCCTCACGCCCAGGATTACGTCCTGGATCATTAGATAGGAATCCAAAGATGAAGAGAGAAACAAAGAATATCACTACTGTGTAAACGAAGAGTTTGAGAGTAAGCATTACAAAATCTCCAAGATCATTTTTGGAAAAAGGGAGAATAGATTATCCATTTTTATACCGCATATCCTATTTTGTTTGACACCAAGAAATGAAGTGCTTTCTACAAAAGAAAGTCATTTTCAGAAATACAAGAAATACATTTGTAATAAGAGTCTTTCACCAAAATTCTCTTTCATGCCCCATCTCTCTATATATACAATATATATTATAATATATTATATATTATAATTGTAGGGGACCCTAATTAATACTAGTAGGGTCCTTGGTCACTGGAAGTAGAAGGTAAAAATGAGGAATAGGCGATCCCAAAATTTCTATGTGTGAATCGAGGGTTCCTAATGTAAGACTTATCGTAGCTTATCAATTATTAGAATCTTTTTTCTCCTACAAAATTAGGAATGTTGGTAAGACAGTCGTAAAAATATCATCGAAAACTTACAGCAGCTTGCCAAACAAGGGCTAAGAGCAAAAAGAGCACAGGTATGACTGGCATAACATCGACGATTGGATTCAAAAAAGCGTAAGCCTCGGGCAATTTAGCGAAAACAAAACTAATTGAATGAAGGGCAGAATTAAGACAGATACAGATCAAACTAAAGATATTCAGCATAACAAACATTTCCTTCTTTAATTGTATTTTGATTGAGTGATATGATAGAAGGAAAAAAATAAAGTAATAAGGTACACCAAAAATTTTTATTTTTCTTTGAATCACCCAATCAAAAAGCCTTCCCTGCTCAAACGAGAGTAGAAGGAATAATACTTTCATACATTATCTTAATTGAATTATATGTAATGATCAATAAATTCTGTTGGATTCTACAACTACACGTGTTAAATACTAGCAATAATCGAATCTATTTCATAGAGATTTGAGCGGAAATTGACGAATACCCAATAACAATATTATTGTTTCTTAGTATGAAATAAAAGCCTAAATGGGGCGTGGCCAAGCGGTAAGGCAACGGGTTTTGGTCCCGGTACTCGAGGGTTCGAATCCTTCCGTCCCAGAGCAGTCCGATTCGAAACTCGTTTTTAGAATCTTCTGCTTCACTTTTTTTAAAAAGTGGTCTCATCGAAATGCGTACCTATATACATACATATAAAATACATATCAAAAAGTCTAAAGTATACAAGGGCTATGGGCCTATATGAGCCAATGATTATTCATGATTCCATATTGAATCAATTCCATACGAGTTTGAAACAAGAGGTATGTTATGGTAAAACTTCGTTTAAAACGATGTGGGAGAAAGCAACGTGCGACTTGAAGGACATGATCGTGTGTGGACTCTTACATCCATCATTTTTTATCGGAATAAAAATGTTTCTTGGCTCGACATAGTTTGTTCTGTTCCACTAGATCAACCCTTTTTTGCTAGGTTGTAAATAGTATCTCATGGAGCTCGAGCAGAACTTAAAGTGTTTATTCATTTTTCAGGGAAAGGGGTCTAGGGTTAGTGTCAATCAATAAGTGGTAAAAACTTTGTAAGTATATCTTCAATATAGAAAGAAATCAATCGAAAACATCCGAATTCAACAAAAGTTTCAAGGAGATTTTGTTGGAATTGAGAAAACGATTTTGATTTCGATCATAAGTCTAGCACACGGGAATCCACCGTTCGTATGATTCTTCGCTAGAAAGAAATCGCAAAAGGTACGTTGCTGCCATTTTGAAACGATTAAAAATCATCGAAGTAATGTCTAAACCTAATGATTCAAAGCAAAGATAAAGGATCCCGGAACAAGAAAACACCATTTTTTTATTGTCTCAACCATTGCAAAAGGGATTCTAAACGAGACAAACAAAATAGGTGAGAGACAGCTCAATAAATGAAATGGCTACGTCTAAGGATTTTCCTTTTAGCTCTTTGAGAATTAGACAACTTGAGTTATGAGTACGGATGATTTTTCTTTTTCGGGACGGAATAAAAAAACGAAGCATAGTAATGAATTTGAAAATATTAGAGATCAATTTGGAACTATAAACTATACAATTCAAATCATTCTTTCTCGAGCCGTACGAGGATAAAACCTCCTATACGTTTCTAGGGGGGGCATTGTTCATCTCTATCTATCCCAATGAGCCATCTATCGAATCGTTGCAATTGATGTTCAATCCCGAAGAGAAGGACGAGATCTCGGGAAAGTGGGTTTTTACGATCCGAAACAGAAGCAAACCTATTCAAATGTTCCCTCTATTCTATATTTCCTCGAAAGGGGTGCTCAACCCACCGAGATTGTTCATGATATTTTAAAAAAAGGGCTGTGTGAGGAACTTCGGGTTAATTAAACGAACAAAAAAAAAGACTGAAAAAGTAGGCAAAGGGAGGCTGGGCTGTCCTCTCCTCTGTGAGTCTTTTTTTTTATTGAAATTCATTTTCATTAAGAATTAGGGCTATACGGATTCGAACCGTAGACTTTCTCGGTAAAACAGATCAAACTTTTGATTATCGAAATGATTCGAACTGTTTCAAAGACCCAACGTGCATTTTTATTGCATTGGGCTCTTTCATCAACTGATATAAATATCAGATAGTTTGCCATACTTTTTCTTGACAGAAAGATAACGAGATGGCTCCACGTGCTCTGATTCATTATTTGAATGCTGATCCAAAGCGATCCAAAGTGTTTCAAAGAAGAGTTACCTTGACATAGGTCTGCCTCCGGCCTAGATTAACCTAAGTGAAATGAACTCTCTATCGTTCCGCTCAAAGAGTCAAATATGAAACTTTATACACCTTAAAGTTCATAGGACGAAAAGATATTAGTTTGAGGTCCTTAGACTCATTATGCCTAGCATTGAATGGACTGGGTATTTACCTTATCAATATGAAATCGACGGTGGGATCCATTTGTCGCCTAAATTGACACGCAAATCGGACCGAACCAAAAGTCAAGCTATTGTTCTCTTGTTTCCTCGAATACATAGAGTAAGACCTAGATTTCTCCATAAGATCAATTCTGTTGATTGCATGATGGACTCCCCTGAAAAACATTGGCGCGCGTGTAAACGAGGTGCTCTACCTAACTGAGCTATAGCCCTTGTGCTACCTATTTTAGTATGTAAAGAATTTCTTGTCAAGATGAATATAATATCTCACATGATAGCTTCGGATCTGTTTCCTGCCATGCCAAAGATTGGTATTGCGTAGAAATAAGATTTCGTCTATAATCAATCCATCGATATGATGGGTCCCTTCTGTTTCTCTTTGTGATGATAAATGACCTACTTAACCCAGTGGTTAGAGTATTGCTTTCATACGGCGAGAGTCATTGGTTCAAATCCAATAGTAGGTAGAACTTATTCGATACCAGAGGCACTGGTATCGAATAAGTTTTGCTACCCACCATCTTTTTTATTTATTCCCCAAAATCCTCGGATTCTAGTTCTTTTTTGGTTGGACCAGATTCCCCCTACATTGTCGGGGATTCAATTGGAAGAATCCAAATCCGTCGGATAAACGGAACTTCTTGGTTGGGATTATTTGGGTGTCCCAAAGAGAGGTGAAATAACACGGAGAGTCTCCACTCGTGTCCGAGCTCGTCTGACAGCTAAATTTGCCTCAATTGTTTGTCTCTTGCCTTCAGCTCTACTCAAGTTAGCTTCAGTTATTTCAAGAGTTTGCTGAGCTTCTTGTGGATCAATGTCACTATCCTTTTCCGCATCATTTACTAAAATGGTGATCTCATTATTGCCTATTCTAGCGAAACCACCCATGAGAGCTATTTTTACCCATTGGTCGTTAAGACGTATTCTCAATATACCTATATCTAGAGCGGTGGCAATAGGGGCGTGATTTGGTAATACACCAATTTGGCCACTATTAGTAGATAAAATGATTTCTTTCACTTCTGCATCCCAAACAATTTGATTAGGAGTCAATACACAAAGATGAAAAGTCATTTCTAGCTCTCCACTTCGAAGTTCATAGCCTTCGCGGTAGCTTCATCGATGGTACCTACCAAATAAAAGGCCTGCTCAGGAAGACCATCTAATTCTCCGGAAAGGATCAGTTGAAACCCCCTAATTGTTTCTGCTAGACCAACATATTTCCCTGGAGAACCAGTAAATACTTCTGCTACGAAGAAGGGTTGTGATAAGAAACGTTCCATTTTTCGTGCTCTTGCTACGGTTAAACGATCCTCTTCCGACAATTCGTCCAACCCAAGGATAGCTATAATATCCTGAAGTTCTTTATAACGTTGTGAAGTTTGCTTAACTCTTTTCGCAGTTTCGTAATGTTCCTGACCAACAATCCGAGGTTGTAGCATAGTTGACGTGGAATCTAAAGGATCTACTGCTGGATAGATCCCTTTGGCAGCGAGTCCTCTGGAGAGTACGGTAGTCGCATCTAAATGTGCAAATGTCGTAGCAGGGGCGGGGTCGGTTAAATCGTCTGCAGGGACATAAACTGCTTGAATAGAAGTTATGGATCCCTTTTTGGTAGAAGTAATTCTTTCTTGCAAAGAACCCATTTCTGTACTAAGAGTAGGTTGATAACCCACAGCAGAAGGCATTCTGCCCAATAAGGCGGATACTTCAGATCCTGCTTGTACAAAACGGAAAATATTGTCGATAAATAGAAGGACGTTTTGTTTATTAACATCCCGGAAATATTCCGCCATGGTTAGGGCAGTCAAACCAACCCTCATACGAGCTCCCGGCGGTTCATTCATCTGCCCATAGACTAGAGCGACTTTTGATTCTGCAATATTTTGTTCATTAATCACTCCAGACTCTTTCATTTCCATGTAAAGGTCATTCCCTTCACGAGTACGTTCGCCTACTCCGCCAAATACGGATACACCCCCGTGAGCTTTGGCAATGTTGTTGATCAATTCCATGATGAGTACTGTTTTACCCACTCCAGCTCCACCAAATAGTCCTATTTTTCCCCCACGACGATAAGGCGCTAAAAGATCCACGACTTTAATCCCGGTTTCAAAAATAGATAATTTAGTATCTAATTCTATAAAAGCAGGCGCGGATCTATGAATAGGAGATGTTTTTCGAGTATCTACAGGACCTAAATTATCAACAGGTTCTCCAAGAACGTTGAAAATTCGTCCGAGAGTCGATCCACCGACTGGAACACTTAGAGGAGCTCCCGTGTCAATCACATCCATTCCTCTCATCAGACCATCTGTAGCACTCATAGCTACAGCTCTCACTCGATTATTTCCTAATAATTGCTGTACCTCACAAGTCACATTAATTTGCTGGCCGGCAATATCTTGACCCTTCACTACCAAAGCGGTGTAAATATTAGGCATCTTGCCTGGGGGAAAGGATACATCCAATACCGGACCAATGATTTGAGCAATACGCCCCGGTTGTTTTTCTTCAAGTGTAGAAACCCGAGGACCGGAAGGAGTAGGATTGATTCTCATAATCATAAACAAGTGAAAGAGGTCAAATTTTTGACAAACAAAAAAAAATAAAATTCCCCGAGCGAGACCAAATGGATCGGGGAATTGAAAACGAACTAGGAGTTAGTAGTTAGTACTTCAGTCGCATCCAACCGAATCCAATTCCATTCCATTGTTTACTCATTCAATGCGTGAATTTTCAAGTTCAACCAACCCCATTCCCCTCTAGGATTTACATCTACAACATAGATCACTGTCAAGAGTGAATTTCTTATTAGTTAGATATTTCGATTGAAGGGATTACAAAGTGGAAAAACTGGGATTGGGTTGCGCCATACATAGGAACGAGTATACAATAATGATGTATTTGGCGAATCAAATACAATGGTCTAGGTCTAATAATGAACCATTCTGATTAGTTGATTATAGTCTTTGTGAAAGATTCCTGTGAAAGGTTTGATTTCATTCACGGCTAATTCACGTCGAGTAGACCTTGTCGTTGTGCGAATTCTTAATTCATGAGTTGTAGGGAGGGACTTATGTCACCACAAACAGAGACTAAAGCAAGTGTTGGATTCAA